GAGAAGAGCAAACGAAGCATGTCCAAAAGTAAACCAACCCCTCGGGCTGCTACGAAAAACACCATCCGATTTCAAAGTAGCACGATCTAATTCAAAAATTTCACCCAATTGAGCACGTCTAGCATATTTTTTCACAGTAGCAGGATCACTATAACTGACTCCGTTGAGTTCGCCACCATAAAACTCAACAGTTACACCTACTTGTTCGACACTATACTTCGATTCTGCCCTTCGAAAAGGAACATCGGCTCTAACAATTCCGTCTCCGTCTACCAAAACAACCGGAAATGTCTCAAAAAAAGTAGGCATACGTCGTACAAAAAGTTCACGCCCCTCTTTATCTCTAAAGATAGGATGTCCTAACCAACCGACGGCTATTCCATCTCCATTATCCATTGAGCCCGCTCTAAATAATCCCCCTTTTGCCGGATTATTGCCGATGTAATCATAAAAAGCTAATTTTTCGGGAATTTTAGACCAAGCTTCTGATAAACTTTGATTTTCGGCTAGCCCAGCACCAACTCGTCGATATATTTCTTGCTGGAAGTATCCCTGATCCCATTGATAACGAGTTGGACCAAATAATTCAATCGGGGTTGTTGCTGAACCATACCACATTGTTCCAGCAACAACAAAAGCTGCAAAAAATACAGCAGCGATACTACTGGAAAGGACGGTTTCAATATTTCCCATACGCAATCCCTTGTATAGACGTTGGGGTGGACGCACACTAAGATGGAAAAGGCCCGCTAATATACCCAATGTCCCTGCTGCAATATGATGAGAGGCTATTCCACCGGGAACAAAAGGATCAAAACCTTCTACACCCCATGCAGGATTTACGGATTGCACCCTTCCGGTTAGGCCATAAGGATCGGACACCCATATTCCAGGACCATACAATCCGGTTACATGAAATGCGCCAAAACCAAAACAAGCCACCCCTGCAAGAAATAAATGAATTCCAAATATTTTTGGCAAATCCAAAGAGGGTTTTCCTGTACGTTCATCACAAAAGATTTCTAGATCCCAATAGACCCAATGCCAGATAGCCGCCAAAAAGCACAAGCCCGAAAACACAATATGCGCTCCGGCCACACCTTCATAACTCCAAATACCCGGATTCGTCGTAGTCCCCCCTGTGATACTCCAACCGCCCCACGAATTGGTTATTCCTAAACGAGTCATGAAGGGTATAACGAACATACCCTGTCTCCACATTGGGTCAAGAACAGGGTCGGAGGGATCAAAAACTGCTAATTCATATAGAGCCATCGAACCGGCCCAACCAGCAACCAGAGCTGTATGCATTATATGGACAGAAAGTAAACGGCCGGGATCATTTAATACAACGGTATGAACACGATACCAAGGCAAACCCATAAGAATACCCCTTTTATCAGCAAAAAATAGACACTATGTAACTTTATTGCACTGGAAAAAAATATACTATGGAACCCCACTTGCAGTAGATTATATCGGGTAAGGGATTACATTTTGTTTTTTTTTCTAGGTTTTTAGGAAAGATGGAACAATTAGATTCATAGGAACAAAAAAAAGCGGATCTATTTTATTCTATACCCGATAAATAACAATACGCAATGGTGGTGTTGGTGGTGGGGGAGATCCAATTTTTTATGCGTGTTTCTATCCGTGAATGCGGACATAGTTTTTATCATTCAAAGAACCTGTTCGTAAGAACTATCTTTTATTTTTTTTTTTTTTCATTTGGTATTCCCCCCCCCACCCCCTTTTTTTATTTATCATTTATAAATACAAGATGATAAAGACAAATAATTTTTAACACAATAAACCAATTTTTACGTTTCCACATCAAAGTGACATATATTATTTCATTTTTGTTCTTGATTTAATGCCTATTGGTGTTCCAAAAGTTCCCTTTCGAAGTCCTGGAGAGGAAGATGCATCTTGGGTTGACATATAGTGCGACTTGTCAGATATATTGGGTTATATGGGATTTCCCCGTTTTCTCCCCCGATCGAGGTATCCTCTCTTTCACCCCGAAAAATTTTGATTGAATCATCAAAAATCTGGAGCGTGAAGTGTAATGAAGTGCAATTAGATCGATTTTTGAAGGGATATCCAGATTACTATTATCAATTTTGAAGTTTTTATGGTTGGCTTGGCTGGACCAATAAAATAAAGTATCCAGGCTCTGTTTAGAAAAAAAAACGGTAATATATCTACGATTACTACTTCTAGCATGTCATATATGTGCCAGAAAACATAAAATAATAAATTAAGAAAAAAGGAAGTCGTAGCAAAAAGATATGGTATTGGAGTATTTGTCCTATATGTGCAAATCAAAATCGGGCAGATCTTTACTCAGAGTAGAATAGAAACCTAAAAGAAAAGAATTGAAGAAGCCCATTCAGAAACAAGAAAATTACATTGCGATTTTGATTCGATCTCGATGAAAACAATACATCAATGAGGAGTTAGTTCAATAAGTTTAATACATTCGATATATTTCTTCTATTATATATGTAAAAAAATTTTACATGGATAAAGGTATATGGATAAAGGAAGGGATCAAAAGTTGTCTTTCTTGAAATAATGTAATAATGTAAGAAAAAGAACTTTCCCTTCGTTAGAAGTTCATTAGGAAAATGAAAAGTGAAGAGGGTTGAAATCTACACATTGATTTATTTTTGCGATCTTTTGTGAACCGTATGCATCAAAAGATGCATGTACGGCTCTTAAGGGATAAAATCTTATCCTAATCAACCGACTTTATCGAGAAAGACTCCTTTTTTTAGGCCAAGAGGTTGATAGTGAAATATCGAATCAACTTATTGGCCTTATGGTATATCTCAGTATGGAGGACGATAACAAAGATTTGTATCTGTTTATAAATTCTCCGGGCGGATGGGTAATACCCGGAATAGCTATTTATGATACTATGCAATTTGTACAACCCGATGTACAGACAGTATGCATGGGATTAGCCGCTTCAATGGGATCTTTTCTTTTGGCAGGAGGAGAAATTACCAAACGTTTAGCATTCCCTCACGCTTGGCGCCAATGAGTCTTTTATTTGAGAAAAAAAAAAAGAAGACTATGCCTTCGCCAATATTAAGTAATAATAGCATGGCACTTCAAGTTCGATATGATTTTTTTTTTCAAAATTTCCAAAACCATTCGATTATGTATCGAAAGAGTAGTATGAAAAAAGACTATTTACCATTTTATATGATCTATCAGGAGCCTATTTCAGTGTCACAAACTTTTTTGTTTTCGGTTTTTACACCGGAAAGGTTTTAACAAAATTTATGTTTTTAACAATATATATGCTATGAAAGAATATATATATTAACTGTTTGAAAAAAAAAAGACACTTTGGGATTGCTGAAGAACAGACGAAATAATAAAGCAACGGAACCATCATAGTATTTTAGAAATACTACAAAAAAGGAAGGATGGTTATTGGATCATTTACTGATACTAATCTGGGTCTGATAGACCCAGTATTTTTTCTATTTCTTCGATGGAAGGTAGAAATAAATTCCATAGTAGAGCCGTATGCAATACGCAAAAGATGCCTGTACGGTTGTTCAATTCTGTCTTTTTTTTCCTATCTCTCGCACGATAAGGCGAGAGATAGGAAACCATTATTATTTTATATCATCAGGGTAATGATCCATCAACCCGCTAGTTCTTTTTATGAGGCACAAACGGGAGAGTTTATCCTGGAAGCAGAAGAACTACTGAAGCTTCGCGAAACTATCACAAGGGTTTATGTACAAAGAACAGGCAAACCTTTATGGCTTGTATCCGAAGACATGGAAAGGGATGTTTTTATGTCAGCAGCAGAAGCCCAAGCCCACGGAATAGTTGATCTTGTAGCGGTTGAATAAAAAATTAGCAGCAAGGATTCCGCGCAAATACACGATTTTCTTTTTTTTTCTTATTAATTTAGTCTTCTTATCTGATTTATTATCATATTTCTATTAATAGAAATATGATAATAAATCCAAATTAATGAATCTATTAATAGAATAGAACTGATTCATAATCATCGGGTTATGATTGATCTAAACCAACTCATTATGTATACGACTCACCATGCCAACTATGAAACAACTTATTAGAAACACAAGACAGCCAATCCGAAATGTCACGAAATCCCCCGCTCTTCGGGGATGTCCTCAGCGCCGAGGAACCTGTACTAGGGTGTATGTGCGACTCGTTCAGATCATAGACTAAAAAAAAAGGAAAAAAAAATTCCAGTATCGGGGGATCGGTTAAGATAGTGAATGGAAGAGCTCCATTCACTATCTTAACTAATCTTAACTAATATATATAATATAAAATAAAAAAATTAATAATAAATAAAATATATATAGAGAGATATATTCTTCTATTGTGTATCAAACTTATGGTTTCGATTGGTGCAAACCCAATCACCTCAATTTGCAATTTAAGATGAGAAAGATTTCACCATTGGTAGTAAATGCTTATCCATTAAGCGGGGGAAATCCTATAGTTCAATTAAAAAAAAAAGCGGAATAATTATGGCCTTATTTTTGCAAGAACGGACTAAGAGGGTCAGCTACCCAGCTAATCTTCATACTTAAATACCGTTACTGTATAGCTAGATTTCGTTGTGAAAGACCTATTACTTGATATTTCATGGGTAGAGCCAAAGAGTGTGAACTGTACAAGTTAACAAAAATATTGATTAAACAGAGGAAGGGGCTCCGGTGTATAGAGAGGATCTCACCGTTTTAAAAGTAATCATAGAAACGATGGAACCCACCATTTCTTTTTCTATTTTATTTACTTTACTATGTTTTTTCGCACTCTCTTATTTCGAAGTTAAATGCTTCAAAATCAAAAGAAAAAAATCGTGGTTGGGAAGGTTATAGTAGCAAAAGCCATTGAAATTCTTACTTTATACATTGGAAGAATCCATTTTTGTTATTAATAGACTAGGAAAGGAAAAAGAATAACTGAAAGAAAATGAATCTAATAGTTATTCATCAAAGTCTCATTTCATTTACTCAATGACCAGAATTAAACGAGGATATATAGCTCGGAAACGTAGAACAAGAATTCGTTTATTTACATCAAGCTTTCGTGGGGCTCATTCAAGACTTACTCGAACTATTACTCAACAGAAAATAAAAGCTTTGGTTTCGGCTCATCGGGATAGAGATAGGAAAAAAAGAGATTTTCGCGGTTTGTGGATCAATCGAATAAATGCAGTAATTGGTAAGAATAAAAAAAAAATGTACAATAGTTATCGTAATTTATTGTATAATCTGTACAAGAGGCAATTGCTTCTTAATCGTAAAATAGTTGCACAAATAGCTATATTAAAGGGGAATTGCCTTTTTATGATTGCCAACGAGATCATAAAATAAAAATTCCCCGGAGAATGAACTCCGGGAAGGTAGTAGAGTAGGGATTTGTATGAAAAAATATGATTCAATAAAGTCAGCAAAATGAACAACCACGTTCAATATAAAAAGATTTATTCTTCTTCACCGATTTTCTTTTTTCTTATAACACAACAACCCCAATTTGATTGGCGTTGTTTTCCAACAAAACATCAATTCAAATTGGATTTGAGTTTCAATTTGAATTCAATTGAAGAATAACTCTAGTTTTTTTTTTGTTTTAAGACCGGTAGGAGTAGTTCTAGCGGTCGACTCGCCTTTTTCCATTTTTTTTTCATTATTAAGAAAAGGTAACGAAGATAAAATACGAGCTTGTTTTATAGCAATCGTAATTAATCGTTGTTGTTTTAAGGTCAATCTATTCACCCGTCTAGATAATATTTTTCCTTGTTCACTAATAAACCGACTAATTAAACTCATGTTTTTATAATCAATTCGATCCCCCGATTGGATCGGGGGCAAACGCCTACGAAAAGATCGCTTGGGTTTAAGAAAAAGTCGCTTAGATTTATCCATGGTTTGTTTATTCCTATCCCGAGAATCCTATTTCTTACCAAAAAAAAGGATTTTTGTTTTATTTTATTGCTTTTCTTATTTGTTTTTGTTTTATAATATAAAAAAATAGATGTTATATTATGTTATATATATCTAATCTAATTTATATATTTATAATATATAAATTAGAGAATATATATGAGAAATAGATCATTTTTCATATTCCTTTTGGACGGGTGACACGCAAGCGATCTGTTTTTCTATTTCTTTATCTCTGCATGAATCGTATGTTTGCAACAACAAGGACAGAATTTTCTTAGTTCTAATCGACTAGGCGTATTGTGTCGATTCTTTTGAGTAATATATCTGGAAATACCCGTTGATTCCTTATTAACACTCTTTTGAGCACAACAGGTACATTCCAAAATAACCCTTACTCGGATATCTTTAGCCTTGGCCATGAACCTCCTTTTTTTATTTACTTAACTCTTCTATTTTTTAGGATTCGAAGCGAAGAAGAAGAAAGGAATGAAAAAAGTAAAAGTTGAAAATTCTAAATAAAATTATGAAGGATTTCGTTTCAATTAATATAGGACAGGAAATTTTAAGTAATACAATTATTTCCAATTTTCGAATCGCAGTACAGTATTTCAGTTTTCATTTAAGTATCTTGTATGATATTGTTGCCCCCACCCTAGCCATTCTATTTCCATTTCCATTTCTGGTCTCACTCTATTAAGAATGGAAATGGAATTGAATGAATAATTCAATTCCATTGAAGCCTGTACAAGATTCCGAGTTTCACCGAGTCCAAATCCCCTTTATTCTTTTCTAAATTTTTAGATTCGAATTCTAAAAAAAAAAGAAATAATAAAGAAGGAGGGGGATTAATACCAGATATTTGATTGTATCTTTTATCTTCTTCACCCCTTCTTGTGACCTAGACTAGAATGAAAAAAAAGGGAATATCAATGCATCCGGAAAAAAACGATTGATCTCTATCAAGAGACCCGCTAAAGCCCCGAACCATAGAGTACTTACCACTGGTGCCACGGAGAGATATGTTTTTAGATCTCGCATTTTTTTTATCCTCCTTTTTTATTTATTGTAATTTGTAATACATAATTGAATATGATCAGATGATTATTTCGTTAATAACCACTTGGATTTTCGGCCTAATTCCAAATTCAAATTGAAATGTACAACGATTCATTCGATAGCTTTTTTTTTAGAAAATATATATATATATATTTATGACCGAACATCTCATCAAAATATCAAAAAAAAAATAGATTTCCATTTTAGGAGAATCTCTATTTATTATTTTTTTTTTTTCAATTAAAAAGTCTTTAATTATTAGAATTTAGATTATTATAAGAATCTTTTTTATTCTTTATACTATTATTATAGAATTCAGAATTCTATTACTATATATTCTATAGATATATAGATATTATATAGACATATAATATCTATATCTAGATAATATAAAATATTCTAGAATAGAATATTATTTCTTTTTATTATTCTACTATATATATTCCATTTTTATTCAATATAATATTTATTCAATAGACTTTTT